ACCAAAAGATGCCGTTAATACAGCCAAAACCACACCTGTAACCCAAGTTAATTCGCGGGGTTTTTTAAACCCACCAGTTAGATACACACGAAATACGTGTAGAATCATCATTAAAACCATCATACTTGCTGACCATCGATGAACCGATCGGATTAACCAACCAAAGTTGGCCTCTGTCATTATATATTGAACAGAAGAGAAAGCTTCTGTAACAGTAGGACGGTAGTAAAAAGTCATAGCAAAACCTGTAGCTACTTGTACTAGAAAACATGTAAGTGTGATCCCCCCTAAACAATAAAATATATTGACATGAGGAGGAACATATTTACTGGTTATATCATCTGCAATCGCCTGAATCTCGAGACGTTCCTCAAACCAATCATATACTTTATTGAGATAGGTAACCTGGGTAGATGACTCCCCCTCTGAGAACCGTATATGAAAATTTCATTTCATACGGCTCAAGCTGAAACACAAAAATACTGATTTCAACAGATATTTTATCAAAAGGTTAAAACTTCTTAATCACTTGATAGATTTGAACCAACATATAAGATAAGAAAATCCGTAATTAAATCTTTGTGATTAGAAAAAAAATATCAAGTTGGCTCATTTATTTATTTTTTATTTTGATCATTACAGGCCTCTTGAATCTTCTCCTTCCTATTTTGAATTATTATTTCTTATTGAATTTTTTGTTTTCTGTGCATAAAATAAATCAGACTTCTTCTTTTTTACAAATTGATAGGAATTCTCTTGTTGAGACCCTATGAATCACCTGAAACCTCAGATTCATATTAGAACCACGATGATTTATTCTCAAGCTAAATTAAAAGGTTCTCTGAGTAAGAATCCTTTGATTGATCACTTTTTGAAAAATAGATGCAATGACTTGACTCAACAAAATCTATAGAAAGAGTTTTCTTTCGGTCAAAATCAAAATATGAAGAAGTTTCATTCATTTGATTTAGAAAATATCATTTCTAGTTAATATATTTCCATTTTTTTTTTTAGTGCGGTTACGAGGTCTGACTTAATAATAGGTATGAATCATAGTTCAATTTTTTCTTTTATTGGTCTTTTTTCGTGCTCCAGATATTAGAATAAATGTCTGACGAAGTAGAATTAATTATCTTGTTAGAGATAACAGACCTTTTCTATATATGATCCATAGGATCAATTATAACAAGTCACACACTCATTTTCCAAAAATACCGAAACAAAAAAAGTCCACGATCGAACTACCAAAATCTTTTATTTAGAAATCAAAATTTTCAGATTAGTAGTAATTTTTTCTTTATTGGAGATACCAAAATCTCATATCATACCTAATTCCTAGGAATCCCATCCAATAAAACAGAAGAGTTATAAATTTCCAAAAGAATACATAAGAATACAGCAAATAGAGCCATTGCAACTCCCATAAGTGGTGTAGTACCCCAACCTGGAGCTACTTTACCATATTCTGAATTCAAGGGTTTCAATAAATTCCCTACAGGAGTTCGTTTTGGTCCAGATCTAGAACTATCTTCAAAAGTTTGCGTAGCCATAAATTCTATTTTATTAAATAATAATTGGTTAAGACCTGTTGACTTTGTATACTATTCTGTTGTATTTCTAAATAAATGATCTTTATAGTAGATCCATTCTGGAAATTTTTAAAAAATGGAAACAGGAACTCTAGTCGCGATCTTTATATCTGGTTTACTTGTAAGCTTTACTGGGTACGCCTTATATACCGCTTTTGGGCAACCCTCTCAACAACTAAGAGATCCATTCGAAGAACATGGGGATTAGTTGAAGTAATTGAAGTAATGAGTTTCCCTTATTGGTAGACTCATTACTTCAATTAAATTGTTTCAAGATTTATTTCATTTTTTTATTTTAGTTGGAACCTTAGGTGGTTCTCGAAAAAAGATAGCGAAAAAGATTATCCCTAAAGTCGAGACTAAAAGGAATGTATAAACCAATGCTTCCATAGATTCGATTGTGATTTACAATTATAGCTTCCACACCTATTCATTTGAGATCATTTAATAAAATAAAGAAAAAGAATCAAAGAAAAGATGATGATTCAAATAAAGATTCCTTTTTCTTGTATCCCATAAAAAAAAAGAGGAAAGAAATATACCACAATAATGCTGTATCAGACAGTTTGTCTCTTTGTAGTTGGATCTCCAAGTTTTTGGAATGTTCCAAATTCCACTTGAGCATCCAAATCTGGATCAATACCAGCAAAAACATCTCTGAACAAGGTTCTAGCGCCATGCCAAATGTGTCCGAAAAAGAAAAGCAAGGCAAATGTAGCATGTCCAAAAGTAAACCAGCCCCTTGGACTACTACGAAAAACACCGTCAGATTTCAAAGTAGCTCGATCTAATTCAAAAATCTCACCTAATTGCGCGCGTCGAGCATATTTTTTAACAGTAGCAGGATCTGAATAACTTAATCCATTAAGTTCACCACCATAGAACTCAACAGTTACACCTACTTGTTCAACACTATATTTAGATTCTGCCCTTCTAAAAGGAACATCGGCTCTAACAATCCCGTCTTCATCTACCAAAACTACCGGAAATGTTTCAAAAAAGGTAGGCATACGACGTACAAAAAGTTCCCGACCTTCTTTATCTCTAAAAACGGGGTGTCCTAACCATCCAACCGCTATTCCATCTCCGTTATCCATTGAACCTGCTCTAAATAATCCCCCTTTTGCCGGATTATTACCAATGTAATCATAAAAAGCTAATTTCTCAGGAATTTTAGACCAAGCTTCTGATAAACTTAGATTTTCGGTTAGCCCGGCACTAACTCTTCGAGATATTTCTTGTTGAAAGTATCCCTGATCCCATTGATAACGAGTAGGACCAAATAATTCGATTGGGGTAGTTGCTGAACCATACCACATAGTTCCTGCAACAACAAAAGCTGCAAAAAAGACAGCCGCAATACTACTGGAAAGTACAGTTTCAATATTCCCCATACGTAATCCTTTGTATAGACGTTGAGGCGGACGAACACTCAGATGGAATAAGCCTGCTAATATACCTAATGTACCCGCAGCAATATGATGAGAGGCTATTCCGCCTGGAACAAAAGGATCAAAACCATCCACACCCCAAGCTGGATTGACAGCTTGTACTTTTCCAGTTAGTCCATAAGGATCGGACACCCATATTCCAGGACCAAACAAACCTGTTACATGGAATGCGCCAAAACCAAAACAAGCTAGACCTGAAAGAAATAAATGAATTCCAAAAATCTTGGGCAAATCCAAGGAAGGTTTTCCTGTACGTTCATCACAAAATACTTCTAAGTCCCAATATACCCAATGCCAGATAGCTGCCAAGAAGCACAAACCAGAAAATACTATATGTGCCGCTGCAACACCTTCATAACTCCAAATACCTGGATTCGTTACAGTTCCTCCTGAAATATTCCAACCGCCCCACGAATTGGTTATTCCTAAACGAGTCATGAAAGGTATAACGAACATACCCTGTCTCCACATTGGATCAAGAACAGGATCAGAGGGATCAAAAACCGCTAATTCGTATAAAGCCATTGAACCAGCCCAACCAGCAACTAGAGCTGTGTGCATTATATGAACAGAAAGCAATCGACCGGGATCATTCAATACGACAGTATGAACACGATACCAAGGTAAACCCATGGAAATACCCCTTTATCAAAAAGAAATAGAAACTTGATTTTATCGCATTAAACTAAGAAGACTATATACTTTGTACCTAATACTGTGTACCTAAACTTTTTTTCAGTGGATTCTGTGGTTTATTTTTATTTCATCTCATTGAAAAGAAAAATAAGTAAACAACTCTGTTCGTAAGAACAAAGAGAAGCAGATCTATTCTATACCCGATAAGTACCAATACGCAACGGGAAGATTGCATTATTGGAGAATAAATGGATACTTTTTGATCATTCCAATGATCAATTCCTTGGTTACAGTTTTTTTGAATCCATTCTGTCTTACTCTATCAAAAAACTATTCCATGTATCAAATAAAAGAAAAAGGAATGAAGACATGAAATCATGGATTTTCACTTTTCTTTATTCAAGAATATTTTTTTTATTAAAAAATATATGAATATGAAAAAGTAAAATAATGAGTATGAAATGAGTATAAAATTCGAATCAGAGTCAATCAAATAAGTATTTCAAAAAATTGTTTTTTTGTCATGTATCCATGGTGAATTACTGGTAGAAGGTTCGTTCCATCCGAACAATTATTAAAGGCACCTCGCTTAAAAAAAAAAAAATAAAAGAAAAGGAAATGGGAGAGAAAATTATTTTGAAAAAATTAATCAATTCTCTAGCAACAATTCAAAAAATAATTTTTTGAATTATTTTGCAAATCCAAGAGATTCTTATGGAAATTCTAATTATAATGGAGATCCACATTAAAATTATCCTTTTTCTGTGTTCTTTTCCATGGATTTTAGAGATTCTTATAGAGAATGAGAATTTTGATACAATAAAGATGTTCACTCTGTTGAACATGATTATCAAAAGAAAGTTCTCTGATTTCATTAAATATGATTTTCTGAAAAAAAAATAAAAATATTTTATTATTCTTTTTTTTTTTTTCACTATTTTTGTTTTTTTTTTTCTCATAAAAAAAAAAACTAAAAATATTAGATACCCAATGAGTTTGATTTTTTCTTAATAAATTCAAAAAAAAAAATAAGAAATAGAGAAATTGAAGAATGGGAAGGAAGAAGAGCAAGAATCGTGCTTGGGAAGGTTATAGTAGCAAAAGCCATTGGAATCGATATTTAATATATTGGATAATTTGCTTTGTTATTGATTGACCCTAGTCGGAGAAAAGAATAACTGAAAGGTTTGAAGATTTATGCCGATCGGAACACCAAAAGTGCCTGTAATTCGTTCTGAGAAGACAGTTTTCGTTACTTTATCTGAAATCTGAACTTTTTCAGGAAGAAAGAATCCTTTTCTTTTTCTATGCAGAAATATAGAATTCCCTTTTGTGAATGAGCTTATTGTTCTCATACTATTAATGGATCTCGAAGATGAAAGTAATATTTATAAATTCTCACGGTGGAAGGGCACTATCAGCAATGGCCTTTTATGATACTATGCAAGTTTCAGGTTCTGACGTGTGCACAATGAATCTAGGATTAGTTGCATCAACGGCATCTTTGATTCTGGTTGGAGGAACAATTCGCACACGGTTAACATTCCCTCACGCTAGGGTTTTGATTCACCAACCTTCGACTGGTTATTTTTGTGGAACTGCAGAGAAAATCCTAATGAAAGCAGAAGAAATGTTTGAACTTCGTAACACAATTGCGAAAATTTATGCACAAAAAACTGGTCAATCTGTAAATATTATACAGAATGATCTGGAAAGAGATACTTTTATGTCCGCAACCAAAGCTCAAGATTATCTGTCGATCGCATAGCAAATCAAAAAAGAAAATCCTTAGTGATCTGAGTTCTTTTTATCAATTATTTCTTTTGAGTATTGAATTAAATAGAAATAATTGATAAAAATAATATTTGGTTAAGATCAATCTAAGCCAAACCATTTTATTCTATATAGATATACATAGAATATGCCAACTATTAAACAACTTCTTAGAAACAGAAGACAGCAAAAAAAAAATGTTAAGAAATCTCCCGCTCTTAAAGGATGTCCTCAGCGTCGAGGAACATGTACTAGGGTGTATGTGCGACTCGTTCAGATCATGAGTTCGAACAGATGAGAGAATTTTTCTAGTATCAACGACCAATACTGATAAATAGGATAGTAACAAAAAGGTATATAATATACCTATTAATTCTATAGAATCTCAAATTTATGGTTTTCATTGGTAAAAATCCAATCATTCTCGATTTGAAATAAGAATCAATTCTCCATTGGTAGCAAAAGGTTATCCATTAAGCGGAGGAAAGAGCATTATAGGAAGCATGCTCCTTTTTGAAAGAACGGACTCATAGGGTCAGCTACCTAGCCAACTTTTCTAATTAAATGCCGTCACTGTATGGATAACTCTTAGTGTGAAAAGGGCTATTACTTTCTAATTAATAGGTAGAGCCAAAGAATATGAACTATACAAGTTCATAAAATCGTTTGATTAAATGAAAAAAGAAGCTCCGGTGTATAGAGAGGACCTCACCGTTTGAGAAGTAACCATAGAAACGATGGAACCCACTATTTTTTTTTGAATATAGAAATTGAAGAATGGGAAGAAGAGCAAGAATCGTGGTTGGGAAGGTTATAGTAGCAAAAGCCATTGGAATCGATATTTGATATATTGGAGTAGTTCGTTTTGTTATTGATTGACCCTAGTCGGAAAAAAGAATAACTGAAAGAAATCTAATCCGTTAGTTATTTTATTCAAAAAGATTGAATTTATTTCAATGAGCAGAGTGAGACGAGGATTTATAGCTCGAAGACGTCGAAAAAAAAATCGTTCCCTTGTATCAGGTTTTAGAGGAGCTCATTCAAGACAAACTCGAATGATTATTCAACAGAAAATGAGAAGTTTATATTACTCTTATCGAGACAGAGGCAGGAAAAAGAGGTATTTTCGTCGTTTATGGATCACTAGAATAAATGCAGTAACTCGTGAAAACCAAATATTTGATAGTTATTGTAAGTTTATCCACAATCTGTATAAGAAACAATTTTTTCTAAATCGTAAGATACTTTCACAAATAGCTATATCAAATAAGATTGGTCTTTATAAGATTTCTGATAAAATCATTAAACCTAATAAGGTTTATGAATAGATACTAAAATAATCTTTTAGTAATGATTAAAACAGGATTTCCCGGAGAATGAACTCCAGGAAGGTATAGAAGAAAAAAAATTCAGATAAAGATTAATAGTAACAATTACGAAAATTTTTCAAGATTGTTTTTTCCTTTTTTTATGACACAAGAATCCAATCTGATTTCTAAGTGTTTTCAAACAAAATATTCACTATTTTAGCTTAAGTTCCAATTTGGAGTTTTGAGTCAATTGGGAAGTAAGCTTATGGATTTCTCGTTTTAGAATGAGTAGTTCTTTATTTTTTTGATGAGTAGTTTCTGGTTCGCTTTTAGGACCAGGAGTTCCAGATTCAGTTTTAAGACCTGGAATTCCTGGTTCGGTTTTAGGACCTGAAGTTTTTGATTCAGTTTCAAAACCTAAAGTTTTCGATTCAGTTTTAGGACTTGGAGTTCCTAGTTCAGTCTTGAGACCTGGAATTGCTCGTTCGGTTTTGGGACTAGGACTTGGAGTTTTCTATTCAGTTTTAGTACCTGGAGTTCCGGATCCAGTTTTAGAACGAGGAATTCCTCATTTGGTTTTAGGATCAGGACCTAGAGTTTTTGATTCAGTTTTAAGACGAGGAATTCTTTGTTTGGTTTTAGGACCAGGACCATGACCTGAAAATCTTGATTCAGTTTTAGGAACTCCTAATTCAGTTTTAGTAGGAGTTTTTCTGAATCTTTTTTTATTTTTTTTTTTCTTTTTATTCTCATTTTCACGACGACGTTTTAAGATCTGGCGCCAGCGTCTTCTAAAATGTCTCTCATTTTCAAGAAAAGGTAGTAAACATAAAATACGAGCTTTTTTTATAGCAGTAGTCATTAATCGTTGTTGTCTCAAGGTTATTTTAGTAACTCGTCTAGGTATTATTTTTCCTTGGAAACCAATAAATCGACTAATTAAACTTAAATTCTTATAATGAATTTGATTCCTTGATGGAATCAAAAAACGTTTATTACGGAAAAATTGTTTACGAAGACGAATACGGTATTTAGAAGAATATCTAGAATTTTTACTACGACGAAATTCAAATTCACGACGAACAGAAAGGTATTGACGAAGAGGAATATATTGATACATTTTCCGTAAACGAGATTTAGGAAAATGTTGTTTGAATTTATGAAAAGGGTTATTGAATTTACCAAGAGGTTGCTTGGGTTTATGAATACGAACAGGTTGCTTGGATTTACCAATACGAAGACGTTGTTTAAATCTATTCATGATTTATTCCTTATTTTTAAAATTCGAATTCTTGATTCATTTAAGATCCAACCAAAATAGGTTTTGATTCACATATCATTTAATTACTTCATTTATATAAATAGAATATTTAGACACATGATATAATCTCTACACTAAAATGAGATTAAGTTTGATTCATAGATATTTTTTCCATTATATATAGAAAGAAATATGGCAAGTTCTTACTTTATTTATTTTATTACTTGCTTGCAAACATGATCTTTGTTTCCTTTGATCTATTTTTTTTTTTCTCTATGAGTCGTATGTTTGTTACAATAGCGACAAAATTTTCTCAATTCTAATAAATTGGGTGTATTGGAACGATTCTTTTGTGTAATATATCTAGAAATACCCATTGATTTTTTATTGACACTTCTTTGAACACAACTAGTACATTCCAAAAAAACTCTGACTCTTACATCTTTGCCTTTAGCCATGAACCTCCTTTATATCTTTTGATTGATTTCTTTGGTTTAACTTAACTTTCCTATTTTCGGTTTTTGAATTGAAAAAGAAGAAAAAAATCAATAAGAATTCTTAACTAGTTTTTTTTTACATTTCAAAAGATTTTTTCGAAATTATCTATCTAGATAATTAAAAATTGATTTTTTTAAGTTAAGTAATAAAAAATAGAATAAAAATGAAGTAATACAATTTCTTTCTAACTATCAAGTTTTATTTTAAAACATCATACTTATTTCAGTCTCTTCTTTTCGACTATGATTTCGTCTAGCTTACGCTAGACTAATAAATTCCATTTTTTCCAAAATTCGGTTCGATCTTGAGCGGACTTACTGGATTCTGGATTTCTATTCACTGAATTTTGGATAAGCTTCAAGAAACTTTTTCTTTATATCATATCCCTTTTATCTATCCTAAAGATTTGAAAAAAGAATCGTCACATGGAATTCTATTCTATTTCATTTTTTCAAATATGAAATATTAATAACTAAAATCAAAAAAAAGGAAATGATAAAGCATCTGGGAATAAACGATTTATTTCTATTAATAGACCTGCTAAAGAAACAAACCATAAAGTACTTATTACAGGTGCCACAGAGAGATATGTTTTTATATCTTGCATTGCAAATTCTCTTTCTTTATTCTATTGGAATACATGTATGGTCAGATGCTTTAGTTCAAGAATTTTTTAACTTTGTTTTCTTTTTTTAGACACAAATCCTATCTAAAATAGTATGTATAATGAACCAATAGATAAGAATTTACTGCCTCACCTAACAAACAAAAGAAAGAAGCCCTTTTTCTGAGCATTACTTCTCAAATATGAATTCTTCATTTATAGGTTAGATTGGATTTAAGATGTATACTATTCTTTTTTTTCAGATGTATACTATTCTTTTTTTATATTTTATATAAGAAATAACAAGAAACTTTGATATCAATAGAGAAAAAAATGATCATATATATAATATATGGAAAAGAAGACAAGAATTTTGTACAATGACACTGTACATTAAGTTCGAAAAGGGGTGTAGCGCAGCTTGGTAGCGCGTTTGTTTTGGGTACAAAATGTCACAGGTTCAAATCCTGTCATCCCTACCTATTACTTTTCCTATAGGAAGTGAACAGGGATTTATTAAGGTCGTTAATTTGCGGATACTCTATGTATAAGAAAAGTTTTAGGATAGAAATAGAAAAAGATCTTTTTTGTTTTACAAACGCTCTTAGTTCAGTTCGGTAGAACGCGGGTCTCCAAAACCCGATGTCGTAGGTTCAAATCCTATAGAGCGTGATTTCCTCTAAAAAAAAAAAACAAAGTGAAATTCAAACTGAAATTTTACCTTTCGATAGAAAGGTAGAAAAAGTCTGTAAAACAAAAAAAATTTTTGATTAAATCAAAGGTCTAACTGATCACCACGTCTGTATTGTAAATATGCAGTCACGAATAATCCTGCCAAAGTGATAGGAATTAGGCCTAAGACAATTCCAAATAGAGAA